CTAGGGTCTCAAACTCCTTAATACCATTATCTATTAAGAATGCATTTTCTAACATTTGACTACGTACCACGGACGGGTTTAGTCGTACACTTAAAAGAAAACCCATAAACTCCATGGGCCGATTTGATGATTGATTGATATAGATTCTTCTTGTTTGCAACCACAGGGAAAAATTATATTGCCAGAAATTGACAAAGTAATATTTCAATTTAGTCATCAGAAAAAATGCCCCCCTTGAAGCCAGAATCCACTTTCCCTGATATCTAACATAATGCAGAAAAGGGTCCTTGAAGAACCACAGTATAACCCCAAAATGCTTAGTAAATACTTTTAAAAAAAGTTTTAACTTTAGGTAGAAATAAACTCGTGCAAGAAAGGCTCCGTAAGATGTCGATCGTAAATGAGAGGATTGATTGCGGAGAAAAACGAAGATGGATTCGCATTCACACACGTAGGAATTATATAGGAACAATAAGAATCTTTGATTCTTTTTTTTTGAAAAATCGGAAACAGATCTCTTTAGAGTAATAACACTATTACAATACTCATAAAGAAAGAATCGTAATAAATGCAAACAAGAAGTATCTTTTACCCAGTAACGAATAGTTTGAACCAAGATTTCCAGATGGACAGGGTGAGGTATCAATATATCTAACACATAATTTAAACGTAAAAATTTGTCCTCTAAAAAAGGAAATATTGAATGAATTGATCGTAAATTTTTATATTTTTTTAGTTCTTTTCCGTCTAGGGAAGATATTAATCGCATAGAAAATGGAATTTCCGTAATAGTTGCAAATCCCTCTGAGATCTGTTGAGAATACAAATTTTTCTTGGGCACAAGAAATTCGGTTTTGTTAGAATCATTAACAGAAAGAATCAAATAATTCTGTTGATACATTCGAATAACTAAACGTTTTATAACTAGTAAACTGTATTTTGTGTCAGAACTTTTTTTTTTATTTGACAACAAAATGGATCTGTTTAAACCTAAATACTGATCATGTACAAGTGCATAAATATATTCCTGAAAGATAAGGGGGTATAAAAAATCATCGTGCCAAGATCTAGCTAATTCTAAATATCCTTGGAATTCCTCCATCGACCTGAAACGAAAAGAAAAGTAGAGGGTTTCTTGGGTTATAAAATGATACATAGTGCGATACAGTCAAAACAAGGTATTCTAGTACAAAAAAATAGATCCCTCGGAAACAGGTAAACTCATCAACGGACTCTCTATCTTTTTTCCATCTAATTGGTTTCGTTCCTATATAATTATAGGATAAGAAGATGGTTAGAAATCCTTTATTTTTTCAACTCAATCGCTCTTTTTATTTTGGAAAAAAAGTATCCTTATCAATATCAATATACTGTTTCTTCTACACATTCATCTCCATTTTCCATTAGAAAATAAAATGGCTACATAGTTAGGATTCACTAAAAAATCGGTAATCCACTCCTGGAAAAGCCGCTCCGCATCAGGCACTAATCTATTTTTAACGTTTAATTAGGGCGGGTAATCGTTCCAATTAAGAACATAAGCTCGTTTCTTTTTCTTTCCCTACAATTAGAGCCATAAGGCTCGATCCATGTATTCAATCGACCCAACTTTGAATTCATTTCGTTCTAAGAATTCAACCAAAGGTTTTGTACCGATCTAATAAGAACGAAATTGTTTCATAATTCTCCATTGATACGACATGCTCTTTTTTCCATTCATTCCTTTCAGGATCAGTCGTGGTCTTACAAACTCTACCGATAGTGTGGACGAATCCCTTGCTTCATCCAAATGTGTAAAAGAACCTAGTCGCACTTAAAAGCCGAGTACTCTACCGTTGAGTTAGCAACCCAAAGAGCATATAGTATATAGATACAATCGAGATCAAAATAAAGAAATTAGACAAGACAACCAAAAATTTGAATTAGCAAAAAAAAAAAAAAGATCAACTGACAATACAAGAAATTTTCAAATAAAAAACTAGACCACTTATTAGATATTTTCATCCACTACATTCTATATATTTTCTATTTTATTTCTCTATCTTTCTATCTCTATATTTTTTAAGAGATTCTTTTTTCAATTATCTATAAATTTCCTTATAAAAAATTGGGTTTTGTATCACAACAAATTCAACGAATCTTTGAATAAAGTAAAAACCAAAACCTGTTTTTTGTATGTAGGACAAAAAAATAGAAAAAAAATGGATCCATTTACACTTGAATTATATTTGTTCACTACACTCTTGTCAATATGTATGTTAAAAAAAAAAAACAGAAAAATAAATAAAGAACTTGTGTTGGATTGGCACTATCTAAATAAGGTACATGATTAGAAAGGAAAGAATGTAGAGCGAAATACAAAAGAAGTAGACAAAATCTCAATAATTATACGTCAAATAATTAATTCTTTTTGAGTATAGTTCCAAAGAAAACCATCCAATTGAAAGGAATGTCAGAATTTTAGATTGCTAGATCCAACTCCTACTGTTAGTGAGTTGGTCAATATAAAACTTTCTTCGTTTGTTCACTTGATCTTTTTTCTAGACATCTTAAAATTTTTATTTTGATCATTCATTAGAGGAGACACAGCCTCCTACTGGAACAATACCAAATAGGTCTGACTAGAGCAAAAGAAGGTGTGAATAATAAAGAAAGGGTTATATAAAACTATATACATATGAATCGTTCAAGTCCCTTTGTTGTTGTACTTGTTGCAGTTAATTAAGTGAATTTTGTTTCATTAGGGCGAAGTTCTTTAAAAACCTCTGCTTTCTTTAAAATATTATAAACAGTTACAGTAGGTTGAGCACCCCTTTCAAGAAAATATAGAATAGCGGGAACATTTAAATAAGTTTGATTCTTTATTGGATCATAAAAACCAACTTTCCGAAGATCTCTTCCTTCTCTTCGGGACCGAACATCAATTGCAACAATTCGATAGACAGCTCATTGGGATAGATTATATGAACAATACCCCCCCTAGAAACGTATAAGAAGTTTTATCCTCGTACGGCTCAAGAAAAATGATTTCTTCTTTTTTTTTCAAGTTATGAATATATAAACTTCTAATGGCAAATAGATACATAAAACCATCAAATTAATTAGACTAAGAATTAAGCCCCCTTTTGCTCTTATTCTTCTTTCCGGAAAAACCCATTTGCACCCATAACTCAAGTTGAATAACTCTCAAATAACTCAAAAGAAAAATTTCATTTATATTTATTGAGTGGTCTCTAACCCCCCCTTTGTCTGGCTTATTTAACCTCTATTGTAATTCTTCTTCATTCTAATTTAGTTGTTGATACAATTGAGAATGAAAATGAGAATGAAAAGGGCCTTTCCTTGTTTCGGAATCTCTTTGCTTTAAATCATTAGGTTTATACATTACTTCGTTGATCTTTAATCCTTTCAAAATGGCAGCAACATACCCCTTTTGTGATTGTTTATCAAAGAAAAGAATCATACAAACACTTGCGCTTGATTCTTTCACAATATACTTTGTTATCGAAAAGGATTTATCAATTCCAACAAATTTTCCTTTTGGATTGGAAACTTGGTGGGGTTGGATCCTTTCGATTTATCTGTCACAAATATACTTACGAAGTTGTTCTAATTTATTGATTCACACTAACCCTAGATTCTTGCTCTTAAGAAATTAATCCATACTTTCTACTCGAGCTCCATCATGTACTAGTTTAAATTAACTACAACACAAAAAAAAGTGTGGGTACTAGTCTAACAGAACAGGGGATGTCGAGCCAAGAGCACCTTTTTCAATATAAAATGGTGGATATAAAAATCCACATCAGATAATGTCCTTCAAGTCGCGCGTTGCTTTCTACCACATCGTTTCAAACGAAGTTTTACCATAACATTCCTCAAATTTTGAACCGGTATGCAATTGATTCAATTATGGAATCATGAATAGTCATTGGTTTAGGCGGTACGTACATATAAATCTATACTTTATTCTCTATTAAATAGATATTCTAGATTCAATATATAATATTCTATTATTGGCATTAAAGAATATACGGATATTCACCCTTTTCTTATCTTATATTTAATATAAAATTATATCGAATTTGATTTTACTAAATTTTCTATATCTATTTTATATTGATTGATAGTAGTATTATGGGATTCGAAAGAGAAATTCGAAATAGAAAGTTATATATAAATATAAGATAAACTAAGTAAATGAATAAGTGTAAAAAAAATTCCAAAAATGATGTTGAATTAGGAATATTTTTTACATTTACAAGAAAAATCAAAAAGAAATACAGCTTTTTCTAGAACTCAGTATTAATGATTTAAATAAAAAATAAACCCGATAGGTCTATCGAAATGATAACTTGTAAAAACAAATCTTATTTTTTTAACAAAAACAAAAATCGTAAACCCTTCTTACTGAGATCAAAGGTTATATAGATAAGGTAAGAATCTTTCCTCATTTTATACGTTACGTATTTCTTTTGGGGTTCAATAAATTTTCAATTAAGGTGAATAAAATGGCTAAATGAATCGCCTTTCCTTTCAACCATTACATGGATTTCTACTTATTCGTTCGTTATGTTCGTTATAAAATAAAGAACAAAATACGAATTATCAAAACATTAAGTTTCAAACTACATATGTAACTTAATGTTTTGATAATTCGATTCGAAATGAGATTCGGGTAGATATTTAAATTGACACCTTTTCTTGTTGATTAACTCTTATCTACCCCCTCGCCCAATTATCTATAGGTACCGGGGGTCATAACCCCCCCCCAAAAAAAAAGCACCCCTTTTTATTTACAAAATCATAAACTGTCTAGGTACAAAACGAAACAAAACAGACCTAAATTCAATATTTTTCTTCCTTGTTATTTTACCCCAACACGGTTAGCATCGGAGCTTTAATCCTATTGATTGAATTAAATAAGTACTAAAATAGACTCTTGTTTCGAATACATATACACAATACGGCAAATTTAGAATTTCGCCGCCTCCTTTAAGGGATAGAGAATATAGAATTGCTTTCGCATTTTTAGTATGAATATATCTTTGATAATTCTATTAATATTAACATAACTATATTTTTTTATATAGAAATATACACACGGCATAAGTAACTAAATTCCTTCCATATGGATTTTCATTGAAATTTTAAGAATCAATCTATTATCCTATCTTGCCTGTATTAGATCACAATTGGATTCAGTTAGATCTGTGTGTGTCAATTCCGTTTGTGAAAAAGATAGAATTCAGAAACGAATCTTTAAATAAAAAAAGCGAAAGAAGAAAAAATTATCTAGATACTATATATAATATAAGACTACACTTTTTTTTACAAAAAGTCCCTTGGTCAAAAAATTTTTGGATAGAATCCATATGCTCTGGGACGGAAGGATTCGAACCTCCGAATAGCGGGACCAAAACCCGTTGCCTTACCACTTGGCCACGCCCCACTTAGATTTCTACTCTACACTAATCTTGTTATTGATTGTTCGTCAATTCCAGCCAAAATCTCTATAGAATCCAGTCGATTGTTATTTTGATTTTCACACATATAGGTATAGAATTAAACAAACTGAAAACTGAATTTCTTGATCATTACATATAATTTAATTAAGATAATGTATGAAAGTATGATTTATTCTATTCTCTTTTTATTTGAGAATGGAAGAGTTTTTGATTGAGTAAGTTCAAAAAAAAAAAAGAAACGAAAGGATTTTTTATCGACTTTGCTTTTTTAAATTTTCGCTTATCTTATATCAATAACTCAATCAAAATGCAATAATCTTCAATAAAAAAGATGTCTGCTATGCTTAATATCTTTAGTTTGATCTGTATTTGTCTTAATTCTACCCTTTCTTCGAGTAGTTTTTTATTCGCCAAATTGCCCGAAGCCTATGCATTTTTGAGTCCAATCGTCGATTTTATGCCAGTCATACCTCTACTCTTTTTTCTACTAGCCTTTGTTTGGCAAGCTGCTGTAAGTTTTCGATGAGATTTAAAATATCGTCCTAGAAAACGATTTATTCGAGAAAAATTTCAAATATGGTTATACTAATAAATGAAAAGATCAGATACGTTTTATAGATCAGATACATTTTATAGTATGAACTCTCAATTAAAATTTCAAATAGAAAAAGTCTTGGATAGAATAGCCTCGAAAAATGGGAATCACTTCCTTTATCGTTCTAACAAAAATTTCCGTGAAAGGCCCTGTGAGGTCTTCCACAAAAATTGTGGGTCGGAAAGCGATTGTTTATTATGGAGGCTCCTAACACTTAACAAATACAAATGAATTTTTTTTCTTTTATAGAATATATGGGGGAATCTATTCTCTTTTTTACACAAAAAGACCTTGGAGATTGTGTAATGCTTACTCTCAAACTCTTCGTTTACACAGTAGTGATATTCTTTGTTTCTCTCTTCATTTTCGGATTTCTATCTAATGACCCAGGACGTAATCCTGGACGTGAAGAATAAAAGAGAAGTTTCCTTACTTTTTTCAGTGTCTTATTTTTTTTTTTTTTTTTATAAATTTAATAAAAAGAATTCAAGAAATTGGAAAGATAAAAAATAGTAAATCATCAACAGAAACGGAAAGAGAGGGATTCGAACCCTCGGTACGAATGACTCGTACAGCGGATTAGCAATCCGACGCTTTCGTCCACTCAGCCATCTCTCCCTATTGAAAAAAGTAATTACAAAAAAGAATTACTAATTACTATAGTTAGATTACACATAACGTGCCATTTAAAAAATATTTTTTTCTAGGTTTTCAATATACAAAAAATATAATATTAATATATAAAATTTCAATTCGAAATTCTTTCAGATTCCAGACTCTTCTAAATTCTAGAGAATAATGAAACTGAAATATAAGTCAAATTTTTTAAGTTATTTATATTATTATTTTTTATTTATTCCGTTTATAATCTAAATAGAAATTTATATATATAATAATATAATAAGTCTGAAGTCTGATATATATATAAACATAATATAGAAAAAATATGTATACAAACATATTATGTATACAAAGAGATATAGCATTTATAATATATAAATACATATAGAAATAACTAGAATAAATATAAGTTAAATAAAAAAATATAAATAGATACAAGATAGACTACAAGGTTTATCCGAAAGTCCAACTCAACTAAGGATTCAATAAAAAAAGTTCAATACATATAAATAAAACCAGAAAGACTTCTTGCGAAAGGCCTTTTAGTCCCACGGCCTGGCCTGGTCACTACCTCGCCGGGCCTTTTTTTAATTCAACGGATCATAGCATAGATAGAAAAATTTTTAGTTCATTTTTTTATAACTGTTTTTTTATTTTATAACTCCATTAATACTTTAATACTATAGAAAAAATGCTTGTTAAAGCAAGAACAAAAAAAGGCATGTTTCTATTCGATATAGAATAAAAATGCCCTATTGATTATCCTTTCTTTTTTTTTTAAGAAAACCTATAGATTCTTGTACAACTCGTCTATTA